CAAGGAATAGTTTAAAAGAATATCAGCTTTGGGTGCTGATGGTGGGGCAGTTGCTTCTTCCTTGATGTCTTAGGGAGATATAAGTCTCCGGTTCTGGTTTACAAGACCAGTGTATTGATTATACTACTAAGGCTCTATTCTTCATTTTAAAAGTTGGTTTTCAATTATGCTTGTAATAGGTATAATTAAGAGGATTAATAGAAAGTAGATTATGGAGGCTAATTGGCCGATTGCTACAAATGGGTGTTCGACTGGTTGGCCCCCAATTCAAGTTAGTGTAGCTAGGTCTGCTACTAGAATTCAGAATATACATTGACTTATTGGTCGGAATATTATGCTTCGTTGCTTGGCTGTGTGGAGGAGTGGAATAATTATTAGGATTGCGATTGATAAGACAAGTGCTATGACTCCTCCAAGTTTATTAGGAATTGATCGTAGGATAGCATAAGCAAATAGGAAATATCATTCTGGCTTAATGTGGGGTGGTGTATTAAGGGGATTTGCGGGGATATAGTTGTCTGGGTCTCCTAATATATCTGGGGTAAATAGGACTAGGAAAGATAGAGTGGTAATTATGATTAAGGCTCCTAGAATATCTTTGATAGTATAGTAGGGGTGAAAAGGAATTTTGTCCGTGTCTGAGTTTAATCCGGATGGATTATTTGAACCGGTTTCGTGTAAGAATAGGAGATGTACTCCTGCGAGTGCAGCCATGATGAAAGGAAGAATAAAGTGGAAGGCGAAAAAGCGGGTCAAAGTGGCTTTATCAACAGAGAAACCTCCTCAGATTCATTCTACGAGGTTGGTACCGATATAGGGGATAGCTGAAAGTAGATTGGTGATGACTGTTGCCCCTCAGAATGATATCTGGCCTCAAGGGAGTACATAGCCTATGAAAGCAGTAGCTATGACTGCAAATAAAAGTAGGACACCGATGTTTCATGTTTCAAGGAATATGAAGGAGCCATAGTAAAGTCCTCGTCCTACATGGAGGAATAGGCAAATGAAGAATATGGAGGCTCCATTGGCATGAAGATATCGAATTAGTCAGCCATAATTTACATCTCGGCAGATATGTGTGACGGAGGAGAAGGCTGTTATGGTGTCTGATGTGTAGTGTATGGCTAAGAATAGTCCGGTTAGGATTTGTGCGATTAAGCAAATTCCTAATAAGGAGCCAAAGTTTCATCATGATGAGATATTTGAGGGTGCTGGGAGGTCAATAAAAGAGCTGTTTACCATTTTTATTAGTGGATGAGTTTTTCGAATGTTATTCATAAAGTTTCTGTAGTTGAAAAACAACGATGATTTTTCATGTCATAGGTCGTGGTTAAGTCCATGTGGAAATTATGATGACATATATTGTGACTATTTTAAGTACTATTTTTGTAGTTAGTTTCGTAGGGTTTTCTACAAAGCCCTCACCAATTTATGGGGGTGTTGGATTGATTATTAGCGGGGGGATTGGTTGTGGGATTGTGTTGAATTATGGTGGTTCGTTCTTAGGATTAATGGTATTTTTAATTTATTTGGGGGGAATGTTGGTTGTATTTGGCTATACTACGGCAATGGCTATGGAGGAATATCCTGAGGTATGGTCTTCTAATACTACTGTTCTTTTAACGTTGATTATGGGTATTATAGGAGAATTATTGTTAATTGTATATACAACGCTAGAGGAAGATATTAAGTTAGAAATTGTATTAAATTTTCATGGAGAAGGGGATTGATATCTTTACGATACTGGTGATACAGGATTTTTTAGTGAAGAGCCCATAAGTATTGCGGCATTATATAGTTACGGGTTTTGACTTGTAATTGTGTCAGGGTGATCTTTGGTAACATGTATCGTAGTAGTGATAGAAATTACGCGAGGGAATTAAGGATTAAAAGGCTGATTGAGAGAGTGATTATAAAAGAGAGGAAATAAGATTTAATAAGTCCTTTTTGACTAGAAACTGCAGTAGAGTAGATTTTTTGAATATTAGAGATGAGTTTGGGTAATGATATTTCAATTCAAGTTAAGTCTAGAATTATTGAGGCTAGCGTTTGGCTTATTAGTAAGCTGGTAAATGGGATAAGGCGGTGAATTGTGATAGGGAAATAACCAAGCATATTTGAGAAGTTATAGTGGTTTTGAGTTAGAGATAATTTTAAGTTTTGTGTCAATGTACTAAGTTCTAAGGCTAGAATAAAGCCTGCTAGAGTGATTAGTAAGGCGGTGAGTTTTAAGTATGTTGGTATGGTTATTTGTGGTGTTGTTATCGGTGGTAAATTTAGTGAAATTAAAAATCCAGCAAAAATACTTCCAATTAACAGACGTTTAATAGGATTAATTAGGAGGGGATTATTTTCGTTAATTAAGGTTAAAGCATTGAATCGTGGTTGTCCAAGTAACACATAATATAAGATGCGTGTACTGTAGACGGCTGTTAGGGTGGTTGCAATTAGTGTAATTAGAAGGGCTCAGGCGTTGGTATACGACGTATTAGCAGTTTCGATAATTAGGTCTTTTGAGTAGAAGCCTGTTAAGAATGGGGTACCTGTTAATGCTAGGCTTCCAATAATAAGGGCTGTGGTGGTGAATGGTATAGCTTTGAATAAACCGCCTATTTTTCGGATATCTTGTTCGTCATTTAGGTTATGAATGATTGAACCGGAACATATGAATAATATAGCTTTAAAGAATGCATGGGTACAGATGTGTAGGAATGCCAGGTGTGGTTGGTTAATGCCAATTGTTACTATTATTAAGCCTAGTTGACTAGATGTTGAGAAGGCTACAATCTTTTTAATATCATTTTGGGTGAGAGCGCAGATAGCTGCGAATAGTGTTGTTAGTGCACCTAATACTAAGATTAATATTTTAGCTAATTCATTATTTTCTACCAGAGGATAAAATCGAATTAGGAGGAAAATACCGGCAACAACTATAGTACTTGAGTGAAGTAATGCTGAAACAGGTGTTGGGCCTTCTATTGCAGAGGGTAGTCAAGGGTGTAGCCCAAATTGGGCTGATTTTCCTGTAGCAGCCAGGATTAAACCTAATAGCGGTAAATTATTGTTTTTGCTTTCAGTTATTAGGATCTGGTGTAATTCTCAAGAATTTGAATAGGTTATAAATCATGCTATTGCTAGAATAAAACCAACATCGCCGATACGGTTATAAAGAATGGCTTGTAAGGCGGCAGTGTTTGCGTCTGTACGGCCATATCATCATCCGATTAGAAGAAATGATATGATTCCAACTCCTTCTCAGCCGATAAATAGTTGAAATAAATTATTAGCGGTAACTAGAATTATTATTGTAATTAAAAATATTAGAAGATATTTAAAGAATCGGTTGATGTTAGGGTCTGAGTGTATGTACCATATGGAGAATTCTATAATTGATCAAGTAACAAATAGAGCTACTGGCATAAAAAGTAATGAAAAGTAATCTAGTTTAAAGCTTATGGTTAATTTTATTGTTTGGAGGGTTATTCAATGTCAGTTAGAGATAATTGCTTCGTGGCCAAAATTAATAAATAGGAGAGTTGGAATTAGGCTAATAAAGAATGCATATGAAATGGCTATTTTCACATAATAGGGATATTTACTAGTTTTATAAGTGGGTAAGAAGGCTATTATTACTGGTAGTAATAATGTTAATAGTGAGGCTAATATAAAAGTTAAGAAGCAGTTTATTACTTTTATTTGGAGTTGCACCAAATTTTTGGTTCCTAAGACCAACGGATTACTTCTATCCTTTAAAAGTGAAAAAGCCATGTGTTTAAGCATGGAGGCATGAATTAGCAGTTCTTGCAGTCTTTCTCGGTAAATAAGAAGGTATTAACCTCTATTATTAGATTCACAATCTAATGTTTTTATTAAACTATATTTACAAAATGTAGGTCCTAGAATAAGTTTAGGGTTTAATGTAAGAAGAGTTAGGGGTAGAATGTGTAGGGTTATTAGAGCATTTTCTCGTGTGAATGATGGATTAATTGTTTGAACATGTTGGGAGTATTTTCCTCGTTGTGTTAGAATTAATATGTATAAGGAGTATAGGGCTGTAATTACTACGTTTAATCCTATTAGTAATATTGTAATGTATGATCAGGTAAAGGAGGAAAGAATAATGAATAATTCGCCAATTAAGTTAATTGTTGGTGGTAGAGCAAGGTTAGTTAGGCTACCTAGAAGTCATCAGGCAGCTATAATTGGTAAGATTGTTTGTAAACCTCGGGCTAAGATTATAGTACGACTGTGGATGCGTTCATAGTTAGTATTGGCTAAGCAAAATAGTATGGATGAAGTTAGACCATGGGCAATTATTAGGGCTGTTGCTCCTATGAAGCTTCAAGGAGTTTGAATAAGAATAGCTACGATTACTAAGGCTATATGGCTTACGGAGGAATAGGCAATGAGGGATTTTAGGTCTGTTTGACGTAAGCAGATAGAGCTAGTTATAAGTATTCCTCATAAAGAAAGAGTTAAAAAAGGATATAACATAAATTCTGTTAAGGGATCAAGTAAAGTTGTAATGCGTATTATACCATAGCTTCCAAGTTTTAGGAGTACTGCTGCTAGTACTATTGAGCCGGCAACAGGGGCTTCAACATGGGCTTTTGGTAGCCACAAGTGAAGCCCATATAATGGTATTTTTACTAGGAATGCTATTATGCATGCTAATCATAGGAAGTCATTTGATCAAGAGTTTAAAATGTTTTGAGTTCAGATATGGGTAATGGAAATATTAAGTGTGCCTAATAGATTTTGAATATAGACAAGGGCAACTAATAAGGGGAGAGAGCCAATTAGTGTGTAGAATAGAAAATATAATCCGGCATTTAAACGTTCTGTTTGGTTACCTCAACGGGTAATGAGGATTAGGGTAGGTACAAGGGTGGCTTCAAATAAAATATAAAATAAGATTAGTTCTGTAGCAGAAAATGTTATAATGAGGAAAATTTGAAGTAAAATTAATATTGAAATGTATATTTTTTTCCGTGTCTCTATTTCATTTATGAGGTGATTTTGACTGGCAATGATTATTAATGGTAAGAGTCATGTTGTTAGTGTAAGGAGGGGGGTGGAAAGGGAGTCGGAACAGAAGGTGGTAGAAAAGTAAAGGGCATTGTTATCTGGTTGGTGAAAGAGGTTTAAGGCTATTAGAGCAATTAATAAGCTGTAAAGGGTTGTATTGATTCAGATATTCTTCTTATTGCTTAACCAGGTGAGGGGGATTATTATGATAGAAGGGATAATAAGTTTTAACATTGTAATAAATTTAGGTTTTGGACAAAATCGGCACCATATGTATTTGATACTATAACTAATAGTGATAAACCAACGGCTGCTTCGCATGCAGCGAATACTAGAAGTACAATTGGTAATATACTTGCTAGTGTAAAGTGTGTGATTAAAATTGTTATTGCCCCTAGAGTAAAGAGTGATAATATTATTCCTTCTAAACATAGCAGAGATGATATTAGATGCGTTCGATATATTAAAAGTCCTAATATAGAGACGGAAAATGCGAGGGCGGCATTTATGTAGACTAGAGACATTTGATAATTATGAAATTTATCATAATTTAATGAGTCGAAATCATTTGTTTTTATTAAACTAATTATCATATTCAGTTCATTCAAGACCTTGATGTAATCATTCATAGGCTAGACTTATAGCGAGTAAAAAAATAAGGGCTAGGGCTATAATAGTTATTATGTTTAAATTGTTTGTCTGAGAGGCTCATGGAAGGGGAAGAAGTAGAGCAATTTCTAGATCAAATAACAGAAATGTGATGGCAATAAGGAAAAATTTTATAGAAAAAGGAAGGCGTGCGGAGCCCATTGGATCAAATCCACATTCGTAAGGACTTGCTTTTTCTGAATAAATATTTAATTGGGGTAATCAAAATGCGATTGTTACAAGTAATGAGGCTAATAAAATGTTTGTTATTAAGGCAAGGAATATATTGATTACTCTCTCTCGGGTTATACCGAGGCTAATTGATTGGAAGTCAATTGTACTAGTAATACTAAGAGAATATGAGCCTCATCAGTAAATTGATACATATAAGAATAGTCAAACTACATCTACGAAGTGTCAGTATCATGCTGCTGCTTCAAAGCCAAAGTGGTGTTTTGATGTAAAATGGAAATTAAATTGTCGTAGGAGACAGATTACTAAGAATGTTGAACCAATAATGACGTGGAAACCATGGAATCCTGTAGATATAAAAAATGTAGAGCCGTAAACACCGTCTGAGATAGTAAATGGTGCTTCGTAATATTCTGCTGCTTGTAGTAGGGTAAAGTACATCCCTAAGGCGATTGTAATAAGAAGGGCTTGAATTATATGTTTTCGATTTCCCTCTATTAAGCTATGGTGGGCTCAGGTAATGGAGACACCTGAAGCTAATAGAACGGATGTATTAAGTAGGGGGACTTCTAGCGGATTTAAGGGTTTAATACCGGCAGGGGGTCAATATCCTCCGAGTTCATGTGTAGGAGCCAGGCTTGAGTGGTAAAAGGCTCAGAAGAATCCGGCAAAGAAAAGTACTTCTGATACGATAAAAAGGATTATTCCGTAGCGCAAACCCTTTTGGACAATCGGTGTGTGATGTCCTTGAAAGGTTCCTTCTCGGACTACATCACGTCATCATTGATATATAGTGAGAATGTTACCTAATAATCCTAATATAATGAGATTACTCGAGTTAAAATGAAATCATATTACTAGGCCAGATGTTAAGAGTAAAGCTGATAGAGCACCAGTTAGTGGTCAGGGACTAGGGTTAACTATATGGTAAGCATGAGTTTGGTGGGTCATTAGGTATTATCATGCAGATAAAGACTGACTAGTAATGTAAAAACATAAGCTTGAATTAAGGCTACTGCAAATTCAAGGATAGTTAATATTATTAAAATAATGAATGTAATGAGTGCGGTAGTTGGGCTGATATTTGAGAGTACTAGTGTGGCGCCCCCAATTAAATGAATAAGAAGATGTCCGGCTGTAATGTTGGCTGTAAGTCGTACAGCTAATGCTATGGGTTGAATAAATAAGCTAATAGTTTCAATAATAATTAATATAGGAATTAATGGGAGAGGAGTTCCTTGGGGTAGGAAATGGGCTAGTGAGGCTTTGGTTTTATATCGAAACCCGGTAATTACTGCTCCTGCTCATAAAGGAATTGCTATGCCAAGATTTATAGAGAGTTGGGTAGTAGGGGTAAAAGAGTGGGGTAGTAATCCTAGTAGGTTTGTTGAACCAATAAATAAGATCAAGGATATTAATATTAGTGTTCATGTTTGGCCCTTTTTATTATGAATAGTTATTATTTGTTTAGATGTTAATTGGATTAATCATTGTTGGAGGGTGGTTAGTCGATTTGTAATAAGTCGATTAGGAGTAGGAAATATCATACTAGGAAATATAATAATTAGAATGACGATAGGAAGACCTATTATTGTTGGGGTAGCGAAAGAGGCGAATAAATTTTCGTTCATTTAGATTCTCAAGGAGTGTTTTGTTTGAAAGTCTTTAATGGTTTAGATTCAGGTATATTAGGATATATAAATTTTGAAATTTTTAATTGAAATAAGATAAATAATGTTAAAAGTATAGAGATAATTGTAATAAATCATGTTGAAGTGTCGAGTTGTGGCATTCCATTAAGGAGAGGACTAAACTCTCACTCTTTAACTTAAAAGGTTAATGCTGCTGTAGCTTCTTAATGAAATTAAATTATTGATGAAGATCATTTTTCAAAAATTTTTAAGGGTACAAGTTCAAGGACAATAGGCATGAAGCTGTGATTAGAGCCACAGATCTCAGAGCATTGTCCGTAATATAGGCCTGGGCGAGTTGCTAAAAGAGTAGTTTGGTTTAATCGTCCGGGGATAGCATCAGTTTTTAAACCTAGAGAGGGGACCGCTCATGAATGAAGGACATCTTCAGATGTTACTAGGACGCGAATTGTTATTTCTATTGGCAAGACTGCGCGATTATCTACTTCAAGTAGGCGGAGGTCACCAGGTTTTAATTCAGAGGTAGGGATTATATAAGAATCAAAATTTAATTCATCATAATCGGTATATTCATAACTTCAGTATCATTGATGGCCTACTGTCTTGATGGTTAGAGTAGGATTATTAATTTCGTCTATTATATAAAGGATACGTAGGGAAGGTAGTGCAATTAAAACTAAAATAATAGCGGGTAAGATAGTTCAGATTGTTTCTACTGCTTGAGCATCTATTGTGCTAGTATGGGTAAGTTTGGTAGTTAATATAGCAGAAATAATATATAAAACTAGAGAGCTAATTAAAAATACAATTATTAGTGCATGGTCATGGAAATTTGTTAATTCTTCTATAATGGGTGATGTGGCATCTTGTAAGCCTATTTGAAATGGATATGCCATAGAGATATACGGGAGTTTCGCCTGTAGTTTAACCTTGACAAAGTTATGTATTATTATACTAATACCTCATTGAGAGAGACATAAAGGTTATGGAGTTGGCTTGAAACCAATTTTAGGGGGTTCGATTCCTTCCTTTCTTATTGTTTAGAATTAATATATACAGGTTCCTCGAAAGTATGATAAGGTGGAGGGCATCCATATATTCATTCGATATTTGTTGAAGTTAGTTCAACTGAACATACTTCTCGTTTTGATGCGAATGCTTCTCAGATTATAAATACTATTACGATAACAGCTGTTAGTGAAATAAAAGACCCTATAGATGAGACGGTGTTTCAGGTTGTGTAAGCATCTGGGTAGTCGGAGTATCGTCGGGGCATTCCAGATAGACCTAGGAAATGTTGAGGGAAAAATGTTATATTAACACCAATAAATATAATGGCGAAATGAATTTTAGCTCAAGTTGAGCTAAGAGAATAGCCTGTAAATAAGGGAAATCAATGAACAAAGCCGGCGATAATTGCGAATACAGCTCCCATAGATAGTACATAATGGAAGTGAGCAACTACATAATATGTATCGTGTAGTACGATATCTAGGGATGAATTAGCTAGGACGATCCCAGTTAATCCGCCTACAGTAAAGAGGAAAATAAATCCTAGAGCTCATAATATAGCAGGGGATCATTTAATATTTCCTCCGTGTAAAGTTGCTAGTCAGCTGAACACTTTTACTCCAGTAGGAATTGCAATAATTATTGTGGCGGATGTAAAGTAGGCTCGTGTATCAACATCTAAACCGACAGTAAACATATGATGAGCTCACACAATAAAACCTAAAAACCCGATAGATATTATCGCTCAAACTATTCCTATATATCCAAAAGGTTCTTTTTTTCCTGAATAATAAGTAACTACATGTGAGATAATGCCAAAACCAGGTAAGATAAGAATATAAACTTCTGGATGTCCAAAGAATCAGAATAAATGTTGATAAAGAATGGGATCGCCTCCCCCTGCAGGGTCAAAGAAAGTTGTGTTTAGATTTCGATCTGTCAATAATATAGTAATTCCTGCTGCGAGGACTGGTAATGACAATAGAAGTAAAACAGCAGTAATTAGGACGGATCAGACAAACAAGGGAGTTTGATATTGTGATAGAGCAGGGGGTTTCATGTTAATGATTGTTGTGATAAAATTAATTGAGCCGAGAATAGAGGATACGCCTGCTAGGTGTAAGGAAAAAATTGCAAGGTCAACTGAGGCACCTGCATGAGCTAAATTTCCGGCTAAAGGAGGATATACAGTTCAACCTGTTCCTGCTCCAGCTTCAACAGTGGAAGAAGCTAGTAGCAGTAGGAAAGAGGGTGGGAGGAGTCAAAAACTTATATTGTTTATACGGGGAAAAGCCATGTCAGGAGCACCAATTATTAGTGGGACTAGTCAGTTACCAAAGCCACCTATTATAATAGGTATTACTATAAAGAAAATTATGACAAAAGCATGGGCTGTTACGATAACATTATAAATTTGGTCATCACCAAGTAAAGCACCTGGTTGACCGAGTTCGGCTCGGATTAAAATACTCAGGGCTGTACCAGCTATACCGGCTCAAGCGCCAAAAATTATATATAATGTTCCAATATCTTTGTGATTAGTGGAAAAGAGTCAGCGAGTTATGAACATAGGTAAGGGTAAAATGGCTGAATTAAGCATTAGACTGTAAATCTAAAGATAAAGGTGTAAGTCCTTTTTTTACCAAAGTCCTGTGGTGAAAGAATCATATTGAATTGCAAATTCAAAGAAGCAGCTTCAATTCTGCCGGGGCTTCTCCCGCCTACTTCCGCTTTTTTTCAAGGCGGGAGAAGTAGATTGAAGCCAGTTGTTTAGGGTATTTAGCTGTTAACTAAAATTTCGAGGGATTATAGCCCTCCAATCTAGAAAGGACTTAGCTTAATAAAAGTGGTTGATTTGCATTCAATTGATGTAAGATAAAGTCTTGCAGTCCTTATATTCAGAAGTTAAGTAAAATTTACTTGCTTAGAGCTTTGAAGGCTCTTGGTCTATGTAACCTAAACTTCTAGCTTAGTAGAATGAGTAAGGGGGTTAAGGGTAGGGTTAGAGTTGAGATTATGATTAGTGGTATTATTATTGGTAAGATGTTTATGTTTTGAAATTGTCATGTGAGTTTTGTATTGTTTATTGTAGGAAATATTGTTAAGGCAGTTGAGTATGTAAGGCGTATGTAGAAGAATAAATTGAGTAATGCTAAGATTGCTATTGAGGTAGGTAAAATTACGCTATTGTTTTTTGTTAATTCTTGGATGATTATTCATTTTGGTATAAATCCTGTTAGTGGAGGAAGGCCTCCTAAGGATAAAAGAGTGATTAAGGATATAATTGTAATGATGGGGGTTTTGTTTCAGGTAAGGGATAAGGATAAGGTAGAGGTGGTTGAAGTAAAAATTAGTAATATAAATATTGAGGAGGTTATAAAAATATAAATAAGTAAGTTTAGGAGGGAGAGGTTAGGGTTATAAATTAAAATTGTTATTATTCAGCCTATGTGGGCAATAGATGAATATGCTATAATTTTGCGTAGTTGTGTTTGGTTAAGGCCCCCTCAGCCACCAATTATGATAGATGTTAGTGATATTAATAAGAGTAAATTTGTGTTAATTGATGAATGGATTTGGTATAAAAGGGTTAATGGAGCAATTTTTTGTCAGGTTAAGAGAATTAAACCTGAACTTAAGGATACTCCTTGGGTTACTTCTGGAACTCAAAAGTGGAAAGGGGCTAAACCTAGTTTTATTACAAGGGCAATGGTAATAAGTGTTGAGGCAGTATAATTCTCTATGTTTTTAATTGTTCATTGGCCAGAATATATTAGATTAATGATAATAGCTAATATAAGGATTATGGATGCTGTGGCTTGTGTTAGAAAATATTTGGTAGCTGCTTCTATTGATCGGGGGGAATATTTCTTTATAAGAATTGGTACAATGGCTATTATATTTATTTCGAAGCCCAATCAAGTTATAAATCAATGGGAGCTTGTTATTACAATAGATGTTCCTAGTATAATGGTTCCTAAGAGGATAATAAAAATTATAGGATTAATTAGTAGGGGAAGGTATTAACCGACATTTTCGGGGTATGGGCCCGATAGCTTAAATTAGCTTACCTTACTAGAACTTGGTGTAGAATGGTAGCACGGAGATTTTTGATTTCTCAAGGGTAGGTTCGATTCCTATAATTCTAGAAATAAGAGGGTTTAAACCTCTATGATTTACTCTATCAAAGTAACTCTTTTGTCAGACATATTTCTTATGATTGTGGGGGAATGCTTGAGGTGAAAATTGGAAATGCTACATGTCATATGCAGAGAGCTAAAGTTAAAGGGAGGAAATTTTTTCATAATAAGTGTATTAGTTGATCATATCGGAATCGAGGATATGAAGCGCGTACTCATAGAAAAGAGGAGATTAATAAGAGAGCTTTGATTATAAAATTTATTGAGTATAGTTCGGGTCAGTGGGGGCTGTGGAATGTACCTAAGAAAAGAATCACAGTTAGAATGTTTATCATGATGATATTAGCGTATTCGGCTAAGAAAAATAGTGCAAATGGACCTGCGGCGTATTCAACATTAAAGCCTGAGACTAATTCTGATTCTCCTTCTGTGAGGTCAAAGGGTGCGCGATTAGTTTCTGCCAAAGTAGAAATATATCATATTATAGCTAATGGTCAGGATGAAAATAGTAATCATGCATGTTCTTGTGTAATAATTAGGTTTCCGAGAGAATATGAACCGCTTGTTAGTAATACTGATAGGAGAATAATAGCAAGGGTTACTTCGTATGAAATTGTTTGGGCTACTGCCCGTAATGCGCCAATTAGTGCATATTTTGAGTTTGAAGATCATCCGGATCATAAGATAGAATATACGGATAAACTAGAGACTGCAAGGAGGAACAGAATACCAAGGTTTATATTGATGAGGGGGTAAGGCATAGGAAGTGGAAGTCATATGGTTAAGGCTAATGTGAGTGCAAGGATTGGTGCGGCAATAAATATAGATACTGATGATGTTAGTGGGCGTAAAGGCTCCTTAATGAAGAGTTTTACGGCGTCGGCAATAGGTTGAAGGAGGCCATATGGTCCTACAATATTGGGTCCTTTTCGTATTTGTATATATCCTAGGATTTTCCGTTCAACTAGGGTTAAGAAGGCAACTGCTAGTAGTACGGGAACAATTAGAATAAGGAGATTAATTATAAACATGTTGTTAGAGAGAGGAATTGAACCTCTGAAAATAAAGGTTTAAGTTTTATGCAATTACCGGGCTCTGCCACTCTAACGAATCCTGGTCTAGGATAAATGTTTATGAATAGTTGTTCAGATTAAGATGTATTCATCTGTTAGCCTGTAGAAGCACTTTTTAGAGTAGGCTTCATTTCTCTTGTCCTTTCGTACTGGGAGAAATTTTTAATAGATAGAAACCGACCTGGATTTCTCCGGTCTGAACTCAGATCACGTAGGACTTTAATCGTTGAACAAACGAACCTTTAATAGCTGCTACACCATTTGGATGTCCTGATCCAACATCGAGGTCGTAAACCCTATTGTCGATATGAACTCTCAAATAGGATTGCGCTGTTATCCCTAGGGTAACTTGTTTCGTTGATCAATATGATTGGATCAATGGATTGTATCACTTTGACTGGTAGGTCTAAGTTAAATTGCTCGGAGGTTTTGTTATGCTCCGAGGTCACCCCAACCAAAATTTATTGTTCAGTTAAAATGTTATTATTCCTGTTGGATTAAGTTAAAATTTTGTTGAACACTTTAATTTAAGCTCCATAGGGTCTTCTCGTCTTATTTTTATATTCCCGCCTCTTCACGGGAAGGTCAATTTCACTGATTAAAAGTAAGAGACAGTTAAACCCTCGTGGGGCCATTCATACAAGTCCCTAATTAAGGAACAAATGATTATGCTACCTTTGCACGGTCAGGATACCGCGGCCGTTTAACTAATGTCACTGGGCAGGCAGTGCCTCTAATACTGGTAATGCTAGAGGTGATGTTTTTGGTAAACAGGCGGGGTTTATGTTTGCCGAGTTCCTTTTACTTTTTTTAATCTTTCCTTATGTACACTCCGGTGTTGGATTAACAATATAATGGTAATAAATTGTTAATTAATATATAGGTTTATTTAATTGTTAACTATCAGTTGGGATTCGGTCTGATATACACGTGTGTATGGAGATATAGAATCTTGTTACTCATTTTAACAGTATTTCTTCTACTAATGAGTAGAATAATCCAGTGGTTGTGTTAGGAGTTTATGTTATTTTTTGAATTAAATATGAATTTTATTGTTGAGCTTAAACGCTTTCTTAATTGGTGGCTGCTTTTAGGCCAACTATGGTTGTTAAATAAATTTACTCACTAATTAAGGTTGTAATCTTATTCTGCAGAGCTGTACCTCTGCAGATTAACATTTAAGTTTACATTAAAATTTAACATTTTTTAGGTAAGCTTAAAGTTGAACTGAAATTCTTATCTGGACAACCAGCTATCACCAGGCTCGGTAGGCATATCACCACTATTCACAAATCTTCTCACTATTTTGCCACATAGATGAGTTAGCTCTATTAGTTGTTCATGAATAGCTCGTCTGGTTTCGGGATAATTAACTGAAGTGCTCTTTGCTAAGGTTGTTCTAGTTAAGTCATTATGCAAAAGGTACAAGGGGTAATCTTTGCTGTTTTCTACTTTTATTAATTTCTTTCAGTCGTTCCCTTACGGTACTATCTCTATGGCGCCATTAAAATTATTTCTATCTCCTATACTTTAATGTTAGTTAAATGTTTTGTTTTATTTTAATTATTTTTTTAACTTTAAGTTTATTTTATGGGCTAGTATTGGTTCAAAACGGCCACGAAGTGTGAAATCTCCTGAGTGTAAGTCAGGTGCTTTAATTAAGCTACATTTTGATTCATCCAAGCACACTTTCCAGTATGCTTACCTTGTTACGACTTATCTCTTCTAATATTGGCTAGCTGAGAATTAGTTATATTTTGGCATTATATACTTGAAGAGGGTGACGGGCGGTGTGTGCGTGCTTCATGGCCTTATTCAGTCAAGCACTCTATTCTTGACTTACTGCTAAATCCTCCTTTAGTCTTTAATTTCATAAAGACTTTCGTTTAAAAGTGGTTATTCTATTATTTAGAAAATGTAGCCCATTTCTTCCCACTTCATAAGCTACACCTTGACCTAACGTTTTTATGTAAAATATTTTGGCTTACTGCTATGCCTTTTAAGGGTTTGCTGAAGATGGCGGTATATAGGCGGAATTAGCAAGAAGTGGTGAGGTTTATCGGGGTGTATCGATTATAGAACAGGCTCCTCTAGATGGATATAAAGCACCGCCAAGTCCTTTGAGTTTTAGGCTATTGCTAGTAGTCCTCTGGCGAACAGTTTTGTTATTTAATTGTTTTGGTTTAGGGCTAAGCATAGTGGGGTATCTAATCCCAGTTTGGTTCTTAGCTATCGTGCATAAGATATAATAAAGTTACTTTAGTAATTTGATTTTCTTATAACTAATGCTTTTTACAGCTTAGTTAGGTCTTAGCTTTACTTGTGATTTTCTCCTTTAACACGTTTTACGCCGATGCTTATTAACTTGGGTTAATCGTATGACCGCGGTGGCTGGCACGAAATTTACCAACCCTAAATGTAGTATAACTAGGTCAAACTTTCGTTTATTAGCCTAATTTTTATCACTGCTGTTTCCCGTGGGGGTGTGGCTGAGCAAGGTGTCATAAGCTATTCTTAAATAAGAGTGTACTTGATACCAGCTCCTTTAGATCTAAAGGATTTAAAGGGCATTCTCACAGGAGGGCGGAGACTTGCATGTGTAATTTTACTAACAGATAATAAGAAGGCTGGGACCAAACCTTTAAAGTGTTTATGGGGTATAGAATACCCATCTAAGCATTTTCAGTGCTTTGCTTTGTTTAAGCTACATTAAC